TTTGTAACTCCTCAAAATTTTTATGAAAAGTTACCACCTTTTAGGGATCAGAAAAAGTACAGTATATTACAAATAAGTCTTTTGCATGTGTGTATGCCGAGAACCAGATTTGAACTGGTGACACGAGGATTTTCAGTCCTCTGCTCTACCAACTGAGCTATCCCGACAATTTCTCGTTCTTATAATGCTATGAGTTAGGAATTTTTTATTTAATTTTACTTATTTTATTTCTTTTACTTATTATAATAAATAGCAAGTAATATGTATATGTTCTTTTTATGGATATAAGCAAAATCCAAAGGTTTTTGTTAAGATCCCTTTCTGTTTCAGAAAGGGAAAAAATAAAGTGAATTTTCTTTTCACTTTGGAAAAAGAGAAGAATATAAGTACTTTGGAAATACCGAAAATAGACTTTTTGGGGATAGAGGGACTTGAACCCTCACGATTTAGAAAATCGACGGATTTTCCTCTTACTATAAATTTCATTGTTGTCGGTATTGACATGTAGAATGGGACTCTCTCTTTATTCTCATCCAGTTAATTCGTTTTGCAATCAAAAGATTTATCAAACTATGGAATGAATGATTTACTTACTAAATATTCCAGAACTCCGATCAAAATCAATTCATATGACAAGAATTGGGAATTTTTTAGGAATTATAATTCAATAATATGATATCAATAATCAATAATAAAAAATCAAAAATAGAAATAATATAATATTATTATTTTATTTCAATAATATTTTTCAAAAATATTGGAATATTCATATTCCAATAATATATTTTCAAATAACATTAACATAATATTAAGTATTATATTAGTGAAGTAAATAATATTCTTAATGAAGTAAAAGTGAAGTAAATAATGTTCAATAATAAAATAATAAAGCAACAATAATATTAATAAATAAAATCAAATAAATAATAATAATTACTGAAATAAAAATGATTAATAATATATATCTAATAAATTCGAAAAAATCTATATATATTAATAGTAGTATATAAATAATCTAATTATATATATATTTTTTTGAATCAGATACGATTCCTTATTTATTTTCTGATCAATTTGGATCTTGATTAATCATTTGCTTGATATGGTAATATACATACGTAATTAGGTATGATTTGCATTTTGATTCTCTAATGTGAATAAAAATTCGAATAAAGGATTTGCACCTCTCAATACAACGTAATTAACTCTATTCGTTAGAATAACTTCCATTGAGTCTCTGCACCTATCCTTTGTCTTATGATTTTTGAAAACTTCGTTAAGAAAAAAGGATTTGGCTCAGGATGGCCCATTTTTTTTTCCAGGGTTTCTCTGAATTTGGAAGTTACCACTTAGTAAGTTTCCATACTAAGGCTCAATACAATCAAGTCCGTAGCGTCTGCCAATTTCGCCATACCCCCTTTTTTTGAAACCACAAACTTGAAGTTGCAATCTTTTTTTTCTTTATCCCATTCATTCCATTTCTTTTTGTGTAAAAGACTCATTAACAACTAATTCCGATTAGAAAAAAAAAAAGTATATAAAGTATATACTGTTATCTTCATCTTTTGTCCATCTTATCTTCTATCAATCTATCAATAAAGGATCATCCTCTAGTTTAAAAACCTTTTTTTATTGAAATCAAATAGAATTCTATCATTTATATATTTGCAATTCAATACGAATTGATAAACCCCAATAAATCTTGTAACCCTCTTAAGCTTAAAGTATAATTGGAGATGATATAAAGGAACGTCCCATTTTTTTCTTTTTTCGCCCGATCTCTTGTTTTTACAAATTAGGAATAAAAAGAAAGCAGAATGTTCATCCTCAATTGGAATTTCTTGGAATGTACCTTTACCTTATTTTTCTCCTAGTTTTAGTACCAATTTCTAATAAGTATTTCCCATATCCTTTACTATCATTATTTTTCAGATGAAGTGTTATCTCTAATGCATAATAATAGAAAAAGAAAAAAATAAAAGATTAAAGGGTAAAAAATCTTGATGTTGAGTGCCAAATGTTAAACCTCTAAAAGCCCTTTATCGGATTTGAACCGATGACTTACGCCTTACCATGGCGTTACTCTACCCCTGAGTTAAAAGGGCCCTTTTTCAAATAGTTATTTTTTATAATAATTAAAGCTTTTCATTAGGAGTCTCCAGCATTGCATCCACTTATTCACTTTGAATCACTCATTAACAAAAATATTTACTTAACTGAAAGATATTACAATCCTACATCGACATGGACTTAAGTATTTCTGATAAGGAAATTCGTATTTTGAACAGGATTCTTAGAAATTCATAGAAAAGATCAAATTCCTCTTTTTTTTTTTTTTTCAAATTTCCTGTCTTAGTGTAAAATAATGATACGTCCCTTTTTTATTTGAATACTAACAGAAACAATTTATTATATTCTTTTTCTTTTCTAAATACTAAAACTAAATAGAAAGATAGTAAATAGAATATAAAAATAGAAAATAGAATATATAAGTAGAAATTCCATAAAAGACTAAATTATATATTCAATTAAATATATTAAATATATAAGTATAAATATATATACATGTATAATATGAAAAAAAAAAAGTCTAAATACTATCTCTTAAATACTATTATATTATATATATTATCTAGTTATTATATAGTAATTAGTTATTATATAGTAATCTAGTATTAGTATTATGTATTATGGATTATTGTATTCTATTTAAACATATTCTACTAAAATAGTATGTAGTATTAGTATCAGATGATTTATTATTATTTAGTAAGATTTTTCTTAGTTATTATTCCCTTATTTCTATAATATGAATTATTTCTATAGTATTATTTCTACAGTTATAGAGTATAAGATTATGATTTTTAGACATATGATTTATAGACACACTATGAGATTATATAGTATGAGTATGAAATAATTCCAAAATTAAGTTAAGTAAAAAAAAAGTTCTATGAAAATGAAAAAAGATCCTAATAAATATCTTTTTTATTTAATTATATTAATTATATGAGCCGAATCTTATCATTCAATTGTATTGACAATTCCAAAAAAACTGCTCATACTATTATTAGAGTATGATAACGGACAGGTGTATATGCCCCCATCGTCTAGTGGTTCAGGACATCTCTCTTTCAAGGAGGCAACGGGGATTCGACTTCCCCTGGGGGTAGGGTATTAGAAAAGGAAGTGAAATTTTTCTATTTCGAATTCTATTCGAAATAGAGACCTTGAATTTATTCTTCCTGGGTCGATGCCCGAGGGGTTAATGGGGACGGACTGTAAATTCGTTGACGATATGTCTACGCTGGTTCAAATCCAGCTCGGCCCCCCAATGCACCGCTACATTCTTTATTTTTTCCATAAATCATAAATAATAGAACCAAAATCTTTTCTTTCATGAAAAAAATACCCGATCCCTAGAAATAAGGATAAAGAGTCGATTTGCTTTTTCTATTCTATCTATCCATATTTTCATAATTCCTTCATTACAAGAATAATGATTCATGATACTTTACTTTAGTACCTGGAAAGTAAAGTATCATGAAAATGAAAGAAACTTTTTTGTCTTATTTTAAATAAAGACATGGATTATTTTTTTTTCGTCAATAAAAAATCACAGATTATTAATAATCTGTGTCATCCTCACTCGAATCTTAATCTGTATCATATGCGGATATGATATTTGCATAAAGAAAATATTCTATCTGTATAGATATTGGTAAAGGTGTATTAAATCCTTTATTAATTCTCCATTCTTTCTTTCCTTTAGCGCGGAGTAGAGCAGTTTGGTAGCTTGCAAGGCTCATAACCTTGAGGTCATGGGTTCAAATCCCGTCTCCGCACTATCTAAAAAAAGAATAATGGCGTTCAATTGAATCACTAAATAACGATACCTAATATTCGATTTTTTTTTAGATAGAAATGTATACTAAGGGGAAAATAGGCGCATTATCCATTAGAATCGCACTACATCCAATATCCAATATGTATATATATATATTTCTATATGTAAGAATAGAAAATTAGTAAACTAACTAATGTTAATTAGTTTAATTGCATACTAATTATTCAAATAGTAACTTAATCTTCATATAATAACTGAAATTTCTCTTATAGTATTTCCCAGTACATTACTAGGATTTTTGTTTTTGGCGGATAGCGGGAATCGAACCCGCATCTTCTCCTTGGCAAAGAGAAATTTTACCATTCAACCATATCCGCATTTTCTTCGTTCCTGATATGTTCATATACATCCACACATATATGACATATATTCTATATCATATATGCGTTTAGATCATATTTATGTAGGTTCCAGCGGTTCGATCTTCTATTTAAAACTTAGATATTTCTTAGTGAATTTCTACTTCTATATTACATAGTAAGATTATACTATATAAAATAAGATATAGTATAGTAAGGGGAATATAACAATATTCTAATAAAAAAATTTCGAATTTAATAAAAACAAAAAATTACCATAAGATTGGAATATATCGAACTTTTTTGGATTTCTATCTAAGAAATACCATAATAATATATCCAATAAATAAGATAACATAATAAGTACCATTAAAAAGAAATGGAACCAGAACCCCATTTCAATCTTATCTTAATGTGTTCGTACAATACAAATGTATTAGTGAAAGGAGTTATTCTTTTTTTTTTCTTTTTGTTTTGTTTGTATCGGAGAAATACTAAATAAGATTAAGAAATGAGAGAATTCAGAATAGCTACCAGAAATATTAATCCAATCCACAATGATGTACCTGAAAATACAACATTTTTGTTATTTAACCAACCTTCAGGAGAAGCAAATACAACTGGTACACTAATTAGTAAAACAGATGAAGTCACAATTAATGCAAAAACAGCTAATTGGAAAGCAATAATCATGTTTTTAATCCTCCAAACTACCAACAAATAAAATAAACTGAACTATACCTTTGATCTTTTTCCTCAACTAGTCAAAATTTGTATAAAATACAATAACAGGATAGGAAGGGGTGTAAAAAAAAATCAATTCATTTTTTGTTTTCTTTAGAACTTATTACCACCTTGTTTTGTTCAAACATAGAATCAAGACGAGGGGATTGCTCTTTATTTTATTTCCCAAGCAGGACATGCTATGCTTGCTTTAGATCCAATTTGTACATACAACAATTTGTATATACAAAAATTGTCTATATGATTCGAAAAAAAAAGATAGTATAAATCGGAAATAAAATATAAGAAATCCAAAATATGGTTAAAAGAATATGTTTATATATATTAATACTATATACATAAAAATACTATATACAAATACAAAAATACTATATGCAAAATATAAAAACTAAAACATAGTTTAGAAGTTCTTCTTCATTTTGGTTTTGATTCGTATTCGACTCAATCTTTTTAGAAAAAAAAAGATTGAGCCGAGTTTATTTGCAATCAATTAGGAGAACAAAAAAAATTACGGAATTTTACTAGGTTATTTCATCTGGATCTACCGGCTTGTACTCAAATCGGATCTCTTTCCATACTTCACAAGCAGCGGCTAGTTCAGCGCTCCATTTGGCAGCTTCACGAATAATCTCATTACCTTCACGAGCAAGATCACGGCCTTCATTACGAGCTTGTACACACGCTTCTAAAGCTACGCGATTAGCTGCTGCACCTGGTGCATTCCCCCACGGGTGTCCTAAGGTTCCTCCACCAAACTGTAATACGGAATCATCATCGAAGATTTCGGTCAGAGCAGGCATATGCCAAACATGAATACCCCCTGAAGCTACAGGTATAACACCAGGCATAGAAGACCAATCTTGGGTGAAAAAGACACCGTAACGGCGGTCTTTTTCAACATAATTCATACGTAATAGGTCAACAAAACCTTTTGTCATACCTCGTTCCCCTTCCAGTTTACCTACTACAGTACCAGCGTGGATATGATCCCCACCAGATAGGCGTAATGCTTTAGCTAGTACACGGAAATGCATACCATGATTTTTCTGTCTATCAATAACTGCATGCATTGCTCTATGGATGTGAAGAAGTAGACCGTTGTCACGGCAATACAAAGACAAACTAGTATTTGCGGTAAATCCTCCAGTTAGGTAGTCATGCATAACGATAGGAACTCCCAATTCTCTGGCAAATACAGCCCTTTTAATCATTTCTTCGCATGTACCTGCAGTAGCATTTAAATAATGTCCTTTGATTTCACCTGTTTCAGCCTGTGCTTTATAAAGAGCTTCCGCACAAAAAACGAAACGGTCTCTCCAACGCATAAATGGTTGTGAGTTCACATTTTCATCATCTTTGGTAAAATCAAGTCCACCACGTAGACATTCATAACAAGCTCTACCGTAGTTCTTTGCGGATAATCCCAATTTTGGTTTAATAGTACATCCTAATAGGGGGCGACCATACTTGTTTAATTTATCTCTTTCAACTTGGATACCATGAGGCGGGCCACTGAAGGTTTTTGTATAAGAAGGTGGAATTCGTAGATCTTCCAGTCGTAGAGCTCGTAGGGCTTTAAATCCAAATACATTACCAACAATGGAAGTAAACATGTTAGTAACTGAACCTTCTTCAAAAAGGTCTAAAGGATAAGCTACATAAGCAATAAATTGATTTTCGTCTCCAGGAACGGGCTCAATGTGATAGCATCGTCCTTTGTAACGATCAAGGCTAGTAAGCCCATCAGTCCAAACTGTTGTCCATGTACCAGTAGAAGATTCTGCAGCTACCGCTGCCCCTGCTTCCTCAGGCGGAACTCCAGGTTGTGGAGTTACTCGAAATGCTGCCAAGATGTCACTAGCTAAGGTTTCGTATTCAGGGGTGTAATAAGTTAATTTGTAATCTTTAACACCCGCTTTAAATCCAACACCTGCTTTAGTTTCTGTTTGTGGTGACATAAGTCCCTCCATACAACTGATGAATTAAGAATTCTCACAACCACAAGGTCTACTCGAGATAGATTAAGTGTAAATGAAACCTTTGATAAAATTCAAAAAGAATATGGAATTTTTTTTAGTTAAAATCTTGGTTATTAGACCATGTATTTGATGAATCAAATACAATAACTATTGTATACTCTTTGATATATATGGCGCAACCCAATCCTTATCTTTGTTTTGTAAGGTCCCTTTCCCTTTCCCTTTTTGAATAATGCATCTGTTATTTAGGTTGAAATATTTCAAATCGAATAGAAATTACAGATACAGAAAAAATGCCCTCTTGTCTTGGCAGTAAAATATGTTGTATATGTAAATCCTAGATGGGAAAATGTACTCAATATCTCTAAGAAAAGATAGAAAGACAGAAATCTCGAATTTCAAATAGTATTTTGATAAAAAAATAAAGAGCAGTAGGGATAAAAAAGAAAATGAGATCGAAAATACTCGATCATAAATGTAAAGAAAACTCGAGTTTGAAAATATCTTATTTTTTCCATAATGATGGAGTAATGAAACACATTTACTTGTGATTTCATTTACTTGTACTTTACTTGTTTACGATCCCTTTTGCAAAAAAAAAAGATTGACTGAACTTGCAAATTGACTTATTGCATGAGTAAACCATTGAATCGAATTCAGGTACTAATTTAATTAAGTATTTAATTAAGTATTATCCTTCATTTATTTTTTATTGAATTAACTGATCAACTTGCTACCTTCTTCTATGACATTATCGCTTTGATATTACATTAGCAAATAAAAAAAAGCGACATATTAGATTAGACTTTATATTCCACTTTAGAATTTAGTATTTATTTTTTAGAATTATGACAATCAACTCTACTACTTATAGTCCTACAGTAAAAAACATAGGGCGTATTATTCAAATTATTGGACCAGTGTTGGATGTCGTTTTTCCCCCAGGAAAGATGCCTTATATTTATAACGCTTTGATAGTTAAAGGTCGAGACATTGCTGGTCAACAAATTACTGTGACTTGTGAGGTACAACAATTATTAGGAAATAATCGAGTTAGAGCTGTAGCTATGAGTGCTACAGATGGATTAATGAGAAGAATGGAAGTTATTGACACGGGAGCTCCCCTAAGTGTTCCAGTCGGCGAAGTGACTCTCGGAAGAATTTTCAATGTTCTTGGAGAACCTGTTGATAATTTAGGTCCTGTAGATACTAGTACAACATCTCCTATTCATAGATCTGCGCCTGCCTTTATACAGTTGGAGACGAGCTTAAAAATCTTTGAAACGGGTATTAAAGTAGTGGATCTTTTAGCTCCTTATCGCCGTGGGGGAAAAATCGGACTCTTTGGAGGGGCTGGAGTAGGTAAAACAGTACTCATCATGGAATTGATCAATAATATTGCCAAAGCTCATGGAGGTGTATCCGTATTTGGCGGAGTAGGAGAACGCACTCGCGAAGGAAATGATCTTTACATAGAAATGAAAGAATCCGGAGTAATTAATGAAAAAAATCTTGCAGAATCAAAAGTAGCTCTAGTCTATGGTCAAATGAATGAACCGCCAGGAGCTCGTATGAGAGTTGGTTTGACTGCCCTAACTATGGCAGAATATTTCCGGGATGTTAATAAACAAGATGTGCTTTTATTCATCGACAATATCTTTCGTTTTGTCCAAGCAGGATCAGAAGTATCCGCCTTATTAGGGCGAATGCCCTCTGCAGTGGGTTATCAACCTACCCTTAGTACGGAAATGGGTTCTTTGCAAGAAAGAATTACTTCTACCAAAAAAGGATCTATAACTTCAATACAAGCAGTTTATGTACCTGCGGATGATTTAACTGACCCCGCCCCTGCCACAACATTTGCGCATTTAGATGCTACTACCGTACTATCAAGAGGATTAGCCGCGAAAGGTATTTATCCAGCAGTGGATCCTTTAGATTCAACATCAACTATGTTACAACCTCGAATCGTAGGTAAGGAACATTATGAAACTGCTCAAAGAGTTAAGCAAACTTTACAACGTTACAAAGAATTGCAGGACATTGTAGCTATTCTTGGACTAGATGAATTATCCGAGGAGGATCGTTTAACTGTAGCAAGAGCACGAAAAATTGAACGTTTCTTGTCACAACCCTTCTTCGTGGCGGAAGTATTTACCGGTTCTCCAGGAAAATATGTTGATCTTGCAGAAACAATTCGGGGATTTCAACTGATCCTTTCCGGAGAATTAGACGATCTACCTGAGCAGGCTTTTTATTTGGTGGGTAATATCGATGAAGCTACTGCGAAAGCTATGAATTTTAGAATTTAGAAGGGGAGAATAATTTAAAGAAATGAGCTTAAATCTTTGTGTACTGACTCCCAATCGAATTATTTGGGACTCCGAAGTGAAAGAAATCATTTTATCTACTAATAGTGGCCAAATTGGCGTATTACCAAATCATATCCCTATTGTTACATGTGTAGATATAGGTCTTTTGAAAATTCGTCTCAAGGACCGATGGTTAACAGTAGCTTTGATAGGAGGTTTTGCTAGAATAAGTAATAATGAGATTACCATTTTAGGAAATGCTGCGGAAATGGGTATTGACATTGACCCGAAAGAAGCTCAAGAAGATCTTGAAATAGCGGAGGCTAACTTGAGTAAAGCTGAAGGTAAGAGACAAATAACGGAAGCGAATTTAGCTCGCAAACGGGCTAGGACACGAATGGAAGCTGTCAATACCATTTCCTTCTGATACAGGGAAGTTATTACATTAATTATTACATTAAACCCAATTTTTTTTTAGAAGTTCTTTTTGATTTTGATAAACTACACCTCGGTTCTATCAATTGAAAAGAATTAAGTTAAATCTGATATAAAGAAAAAAAATCCGATGGATATAAAAACTTATTAGATACTGGGGTCTATCTATTGTAATGGTATCTAATAAGTTTTACCTACTATTGGATTTGAACCAATGACTCTTGCCGTATGAAAGCAATACTCTAACCGCTGAGTTAAGTAGGTAATTTCTTATTACAAAAGAAGTTTTTTCCATTAAAAATATTTTCTAGATTATAAAGAAAATATGCTTTCTAAGCAATATCAATTTCGTAACATTAAACAGTACTAACTGTAAATAGAATATTCTATTCAAAAATAGGAATTTTCTATTAATTATATTAATATTTTATATTAATATTAGAGAATATCTATCTTGACAAAAAATTATCCATATGGTAAAATATGGATAACAAGGGCTATAGCTCAGTTGGTAGAGCAACTCGTTTACACGTGCGCCAATGCTTTTCAAGGGAGCTTATTATGTAATGAGCATAATTAATCTTATTGCAAAATCAATGTCTTACTCCGTACATTCGAAAGAACAAGAGAACAATAGCCTGACAAATATTTGGTTGGGGCACGGATCAATTCTGATACCAATTTCGTTGTCTAATCAAATAGAACCCGTCATTGATTTTTTAGTTGATAAGGTAAATACACAATCTATTCAATGCTAGACATAATGAGTAGTATAAAAGACTCAAAATAAAACTTTTTTCGTCCTATGAACTTTAAGGTGTATGAAGTTTCGTATTCAACTCTTGCAGTGGAACGATAGAGACCCCATTTAACTTAAGTTAATTTAGGCCGAAGGCAGACCTAAGTCAAGATAATCCTTCTTTGAAACACTTTGGTATTGCTCCTAGAGCATAATAAAATAATGAATCAGAGTACATGGAGCCATCTCATTATTCTTTATGTAAAGAAAAAATATGGTGGACTAACTGATCTTTATATCAGTTTATGAAAGAGCCCAATGCAACAAAATGCATGTTGGGTCTTTGAAACAGTTCAAATCCTTTTATTCCTAATTAGTTTGATCTGTTTTACCGAGAAGGTCTACGGTTCGAGTCCGTATAGCCCTAATACATTCTTCTTTTCTATTTTTGTTATAGGATACACACTCGATTTCGAGTTTAGTTTTAGTACATGGTTTTAGAGTAAATAGTTGGTTGTTCCAAAAAAAAACACACACACACATAAGAATTTTCCACATGTTCATTCATCTAAATACGAAATACATAGGGACAGTAAAGTCAAAGCAAAAATTCATTACAATCTATTTAATAAGTTCAATATTTATGTGTGAAATCTAGGAAAAAAGAAAATACTTCGTTTCGATACATTAAAACATGAAATTTGTATTTTTTTTATGATTATGTATTTCTATTAAATAATTCAAAGAAATGTCCTTCCTTTTCTTTTTCTTTGACTTTCTTTTCTTTTTCTTTGAATTGAAGTAAAGCATAATATACTTGAAATCTCTAGACATTTCTCATTCTAACTACTGGTTTTTTTGAATATTTTTTTAGTTGTATTTTGGTAATTTGCATTCTATTTCTTTTGTTTATTTATTTTCTTTTTTTTTTCCCAATTTGTGGAAATTGTATCAAAATACAATAGCGAATATCCTTGATTATTAATAGTTTCTATATTTTCTAATAGGTATACAATAAAATAGATATATTGATCTAGATATATTGATCCTATCTTATATATATATATTATTTCTATTTATGTATATTATTTCTATTCCTTCTATTTTTATTTTATTTTGTTTTTATTTATTTATTTTCTAATTTATAATAGATACAAATTTCTAGATAGAAATAGTAAATAAAAAAACCGGGGCATCCTTTCTATGATAGATCTCAATTTACCCTCTATTTTTGTACCTTTAGTAGGCTTAGTTTTTCCGGCAGTTGCAATGGCTTCTTTATTTTTTTATGTTCAAAAGAATAAGATTGTTTAGAATCAAAGGAGCCAAATCGTTTTTTTTTCAACACTAAATCATAAGGAGGTTATGATACTTCTTGTGTAATAAAAACATAAAGATATCTAATAAAAGATATCTAATAGATAAATGGATAATAGATAAATCCATATAGTATACTATATACACATATATACTAAATATGGTCAATTCCTTTTTTCTTTCTTTTATATACACAAAAGAAAGAACTTTTCCGTATGTGGATGCGGATGTATTATATCCTCAATGATGCATGTATATAGATGGTGGATTTAATAAAAAATGGATTAGCAAATATCTTTTTTTTAGAAAATTCATGTATGTGACCAATTACCCAGTACTAATTAATAAAACTAAGGATCAAGAAAGGTAAATTCTAAGTCATTGGGTTATTCATTCAATTCTAATCGAATGCAACTGGATCGAGTATAAGTATAATAAATATGAATTGGCGATCAGAAGATATATGGATCGAGCTTATCAGAGGTTCTAGAAAAACAAGTAATCTTTGCTGGGGCTTTATTCTTTTTTTAGGTTCACTAGGATTCTTAGTGGTTGGAACTTCTAGTTATCTTGATAAGAATCTGATATCCGTATTTCCATCTCAACAAATTCTTTTTTTTCCGCAAGGAATTGTGATGTCTTTCTACGGAATTGCGGGTCTATTCATTAGTTCCTATTTATGGTCCGTCATCTTGTGGAATGTGGGTGGCGGCTATGACCGATTCGATAAAAAAGGTGGAATAGTATCCATCTTTCGTTGGGGATTCCCAGGAAAAAATCGTCGCATCTTCCTTCGATTCCTTATTGAGGATATCCAATCCATTCGAATTCAAGTTAAAGAAGGTCTTTTTCCTCGTCGTGTTTTTTTTATGGAAATCCGCGGTCAAGGGTCTATTCCCTTGACTGGTACTTATGAGAATTTTGTTTCTCTACGAGAAATTGAACAACAAGCTGTTGAATTGGCCTATTTCTTGCGCGTACCAATTGAAGTATTTTGAAATATTTGCAAATTATTGCAATACTTTCAAATGAATTGAATAATAAATCTTTTCTCAGCATGGGAAAAAACACTTGCTAGTTTTTTTAAGACAATTTTTTTTAGGAATATTCATTGAAAAAAGCATACTTTTATATTTCCTCTCCCTTTATAGGGAGGGGGACTCGAAACAAAAAAGCAGTATAGTATATATTATATTAATTTCGTGTTAAAAAAAATATCATATAGAATCAAATAGAATAGGATAGGATATAGAATCAACGAAACAAACAGGTTCGTTAACAATTCCTAAATAAAAAAATGAAAAAAAAAAAAAAGAAAAAAGTATTGCCCTCTTTCCCCTATCTTGTTTCTATAGTATTTTTGCCTTGGTGGATTTCCCTTTCAGTTAAAAAATGTTTGGAATTTTTGATTACTAATTGGTGGAATACTTGGCAATCCGAAACTTTCTTCAATGATATTAAAGAAAAAAATATTATTGAAAGATTTCTAGAATTAGAAGAACTCTTTATGTTGGACGAAATGCTAAAAGAATACCGGGGGACAAATATACAAGAATCTCGTATAGGAATACACAAGGAAACTATACAATTACTTAAAACATACAATGAATATCGTCTCCATATCATTTTAAATATTTCGACAAATATCATTTGTTATTCTATTCTAAGTGGCTGTTTTTTGGGGGGTAAAGAGAAACTTGGTATGCTTAATTCACGAGTTAAAGAATTCTTCTATAACTTAAGTGACACAATAAAAGCTTTATCTATTCTTTTAGTTACTGAGTTTTGCGTTGGATATCACTCGGCTCAAGGTTGGGAACTCATAATTGTTTCAGTCTCCAAGGATTTTGGATTGGCTCCTAATGATAATTTGATATCTTGTCTTCGTTGCATCCTTCCAGTTTTTCTAGATACAATTCTGAAATATTCGATTTTCAATTATTTAAATCGCGTATCTCCTTCGCTTGTAGTTATTTATGATGCAATGATTGAATAAATACATCGGATTTCCTGATATCAATGAAGCTAGACCTTTTCTTTTTTTTTTCAAAAAAAAAGAACAACATTTTCAATCCTAGTAAGATTTTTTTCATTTGTACTTGGTTAAAGTATTCATTATTCCAATGCAACAACAGCAGACTCTTGTATAGGGAACTATATTAGCTACCTATTGAATTTATTGTAGAAATTCCAGGATCCATGATTCAACATGCAAAATAGAAATACTTTTTCTTGGGTAAAGCAAGAGATGATTCGATATATTTCTGCCGCAATCATGCTATATGTAATAACTGGGACATCCATTTCAAATGCATATCCCATTTTTGCACAGCAGGGTTATGAAAACCCACGAGAAGCAACTGGGCGAATTGTATGTGCCAATTGTCATTTAGCTAATAAGCCTGTGGATATTGAAGTTCCACAAGCTGTGCTTCCTGATACTGTATTTGAAGCAGTTGTTCGAATTCCTTATGATAAGCAATTGAAGCAAGTTCTTGCTAATGGTAAAAAAGGGGGTTTGAATGTAGGTGCTGTTCTTATTTTACCAGAGGGATTTGAATTAGCACCCCCTGATCGTATTTCTCCTGAGTTGAAAGAAAAGATAGGAAATTTGTCTTTTCAGAGTTATCGTCCTAATAAAAAGAATATTCTTGTGATAGGTCCTGTTCCTGGTCAGAAATATAATGAAATCGTATTTCCCATTCTTGTCCCAGACCCCGCTACAAAGAAGGATGCTCATTTTTTAAAATATCCCATATATGTAGGTGGAAACAGAGGAAGGGGTCAGATTTATCCTGATGGTAGCAAGAGTAACAATACAGTCTATAATGCTACATCAGCGGGTATAGTAAGTAAAATAGTACGTAAAGAAAAAGGAGGATATGAAATATCGATAGTTGATGCATCAATGGATGGGCGTCAAGTGGTTGATATTATACCTCCTGGTCCAGAACTTCTTGTTTCGGAAGGTGAATCCATCAAACTTGATCAACCATTAACAAGCAACCCCAATATAGGGGGCTTTGGTCAGGGAGATGCCGAAATAGTGCTTCAAGATCCATTACGTGTCCAAGGCCTTTTCTTGTTCTTTACATCTGTTATTTTGGCACAAGTTTTTTTGGTTCTTAAAAAGAAACAATTTGAAAAGGTTCAATTGTACGAAATGAACTTCTAGGTCTAAGGATTTTTTACTATCGAATTGAAGCACCGATTTAGTGTCGATCAATCGAATTCTGTATAATTTCAAATTTTTGGAAATCTTTTTATG